GTAACCCGTTTTTACTTAAGAAGATCGATTTCATCATTATGTGAATAAGCGGGCTTTTTGGTATGTCAAAAAAGGTCCACTATAGGGAACCGGAAGAGAAAAGATCTGAAGAAGGAACGGAAGAATCTAATCGACCTCCAAAGAAAGAGGCAGCAATGCTCAAGGGACAATTAGCTCAATTGCAGAAAGATCTAGGTGGGATTAAAGAAATGAAAGGTGAACCTGTGCAATCAATACAATAGTTGCCAATCAACATGAGGAATCTACTGGGATAACATAACACTTGACTTTGGTCGACAGCTGTCTTGATACGGATCCGTACAACGGCCCAATTCAAGTCAGATGCTAGAGCTTCAATCCGATCGATCTCGATTGACGTCAGCAATTCGCGAGGGTCATTATAGCCATTGGTTGATCAAACAAAAGTGAATGACTCGTTCGTTAGGGACCTGGAGATTGGCTGAGTTGGCCGGGTCTCGTAAGAGCAGATTGATTAGGTCGGCTACTCTTCCCAGATCTCAGAGAATGATTTAATTCACCATACAGATTCTTGCTTGCCTTACAACATACATTGAAATCAACGGTGTTGAAGCAAGAGGGGAAACGCAACGTGGAGCAGTTGGCGCAGTTAGAGGGAATTGCAACAGTTGCTGGTGAACGGGTCTATTTGCCTTCTCGGGTGGTTCGATTCAGTCAACTGTTTCTGACACGAGGTAGATAAATAGATAGGAGAGTGCTTTCAAGCACGAACAGCGAATGTTGAAAGCCAGAGTAAGGCAGTTCTTTCTATCAAGTTGATGACTAGGGGAAATATCAATAGACAAGGGAAGGAAAACAAGGGCTGTGGCCGGATTGAAGAGAAGAAGACCCATAAATCATCAATGATTGCTTCATGTGCAATGTCCTTCACTCTACATCTCCTTATGATTCTGCAAATGAAAGAAGAAGTAATTGCAACGTACCGAACTCGAACCATATACAGCGACAGCCCTCTCTTTCAATTGAGCTGATCGCCTCGCTTCGCTAGTTAGAGTTGTGCTCTTCCTGAGCTGATTGCGTGCGCCTAGAGCTGTGTTGACGGAGCTACTTCTTGCTGTGTGCCCGGTGCCCACCAAAGCACAGACTCTACTCACCCACTACTGGACTATTCTACGGGCTGGTGAGACTATTCCACTACAAATTGATGGACTTACTAATTTGCTGACTGATTCAAGGCAATGATAATTGACGGTTCGGTGATCGAGCGAAGATAGACGACAACTGTAAGCTCTATTGTGCTCGCTTGTTTAGGGTAAGGGGTTACAAATTCCCATTACAGTCAATCAGTCATCCCAAGATAAGTCCTATACATAGCTAAAAACCGGGCTGGTTCCTAATACGCGAAGGATTTCAACTCTATTTATGTAATTCTTTCAATCTAGAATATATTGCTCTAGCCTAGCTAGAAGAACAGAAACACAAGGAGACATGATAACGAGGATCGCCGACGGAACGAAATCGAATGTCATCAAGCAATTAAAGGATTCCAGTTTCACAATGTGAAGAGCCCTGCGTGCTCCCTGCTTTTTCTTTTTCATCAAGGAATTATGTGCGCGTTGCGCCCCTTTGGTTGGAGCGCTTTGCTTGACCTGATCCTTGTGCCAAGGGCTGGTGGTGCGTTGAGCAGCTCTGAGTTCCGTTTGCCGGGCCCCTGACGGTAGGCTATACAGCAGGCTAGAGACTTATGCTGTGCGCTGCCAACAACTGCGATGAATTCTTGGCTCCCGCTAGTAGGGCTAAACAACTGGACCATTGAGTAACTGCTCTCTAAGGCTACTGAACGACTAGTCCGTGGGGCTAGACCATTGTTCCACGGGGGATTCTTACTCCACTGCAGATACTGACCCTCTTTCTTCGAGGAGCACAATCAACAGCACTTCCAACGCCTTCATCGGAGCAAAAGCGGGCAAGGGAAGTCGCCGGGTAGTACTCTAGGGTAGTTTACTTCCCCCTTACCCAACTGTGGGAGAAGAAGGATTTTTTAAGCCTACGATTTGATGATTGCTTCAATCAGGTTATGCATTCAATCATCGTGCCCTTCTATGAACGAGGGAACCTATTAATTATATGGCCACCGCTACGAGATCGTCCGGTAAAGACATAAAAAATCACCCACGAATGGTGTCGAAATGGCGATTGAAGCGTCGGAAATTGCCAATGCGCTCATATCTCGAATTGCACAGAACCCACTACCACTACCTTTTCGATAACAAAGCCCTCGACCAAGGGATTAACCCGAAATGAGTGATTCATGCCGCTGGCTGCCCACCTCTTTCGAGCCCAAGTCAAGCAAAGGGTCTCTCCGCCGCTTGTCAAAATTGGACGTTTTGCGTTTTTTTGATCTTTCGGCGGCAACGGATCGTTTTCCGCTGTCGTTTCAGGGTAAAATAAAGGGCTGTTCAATTTAGAGACTGCCTTTGCTTGGGTGTTCTCGGGGCTTGGAACGAATGCCTTTCTAGCCCCCTGCGCACCAGGGGAGCCGCCTATGTTTGTCCGATTTTCTACAGGACACAGCCTCTAGTGTACCTATTGTCTTGGCCTTTGTTCGCTCGATCACATCACTTTGTGGTTTGGTATTGTGCTGACAAGGTATACCCGGTTTAGTAAATACGCACTTCTCGGTGACGATATCGTCATCGGAGACACCGCGGTTGCGGACGTTTATAAGGATTTCATCAATCACTTAGGGGTGATCAAAAGCGAAGTCTTTGCTCTCTGATAGAGGCGGTCTTGAGTTCGCAAAGAAATTCCGAATTCACGGTCGTGAGCTATCCCCGATTAGTGTCAAAATGATACGATCGGCGAGGCATGCGATTGCATGGATGCCCCGGTGTTTCGAAATCTTGGACTGACGTCTCTGCAGCTCTCTATGAGAGTTCGTGAAGCTGGTTTTCGTAGATATTCTGCAAAACCAGAGCACGTGAGTCCTCATTATAATAGAAACTGGTATCGCCACATCCTTGTGGCGTTCTCTCTCGGTGGTATCCTACCACTCCCATTTCAGGTTTGGTTAGGGTTCCCAGATGGAATATTAAAAACTTGTTTTCATATGGGTATGTGCGAGACATGCTTGTGTCTTCGTGTTCTCCGGATTGGGGTCATGTGGAGCGCTTTGCCACTGATCTCGATTTGAAGCTCGATGAGGACACCGGCTTGCTGACAGAAAAGCTTTTTCTCGGGTTAAAGCCTGTTTGGCTTATTTCGCGTGGTGGTACGGGGCGAGAGTTGACTTCTCAATCCCCCCCCCCGTTGAGAGTTTCCTTGATCCTCCGGCCGTGTGTTTTAGGCCGGATCGGAAAGACCAATTCTCAAAGTTTCATAAATATGGTCTGATGTTCCGGTGCTATGACCTCGTCCGCCAGAAAGTCTCTCCGAAAGGATGTGGATCGAGCCGGGACATTTCAGATTTAGCTTCCATTTTCAAATTGACTAATTGGTGTAGAGTATCCAAGGGCGTTTGCCAATCTTTCCCCTTCTCCAATCTCATTCGCTCATTTATGTTAGAACAGATGTGATCTCTAATTGTGTCCGGCAGCATCCCGAAAAAATCGGTTTGTGACTCGACAAGAACTTGGGCAGCTTGGCCAAGTGAACCTAATCTCAACTCCAAATCAACGGGGACAGGGTTATCCATAGCCTGTTCAGTACGAGGAATGGCTGGCGGATGCCGGTTTACTGAATCCATTTGAAAGATCTCGGGTAGACTCTCCGATTCAGATCTTGATGGGCCCGAAGAGGAACCCAATAGCCCTGCGCACTCCGCCGTTTGACAGAACCACCATTCCCCAAAGAAAAATACAAAAAGCTATCTTTTTTAAAAATTTAGGAATTCGAACACGTTTACCAATAGTTCCTAAAGCACGAACCAAGATCCATAATACGAAAACCAAAAGAAATATAAGTAGGAATACCAGATCAGGATTGAAATTCACCCTCGTAAGGCCTCCCAATAGTTCTGCCATTCCTCTCTGTCAACTAGAACGTAAAGTGTAAGGCAAGGAACTTATTGACCGTAGCCAATCCACAAGCGGAGAGGGCAGTTTCTGTTATAGCACTAGGAATCGGTGCCGTTAGTCTAAGCTAAAACAGAGGGGCTTTGGATGGTTAATAAAAGAAAAGAAGTACCATTCTTCAATAAAAGAAAGAAAGCTTCAAGCTTAGTTTGAGCTATTTTCGAAGGTTCCCGGGATTCCTTCTTTTGCACTTTTTCCGATCGAGGTAGAGTAAATTAGATTTTCTTTTTTGTTGGCCCAAGGTCTGATTTTGAAAGTCGTCCACTAGAGAGTTGAAAGCTAACTCGAGCTATTCCCCTCGCAGCGGTGGGAGCACATTATTCAAATTTATTGAATAAAAAAAGACCAGTGCCGCCAGCACTTATAGGAAGACTAGCAGGCCGAGCTTAATCTTCTGTTTTTCACTTTTATCCGTCAGCTTCTTCCCAGCTAAAAAGATGTCTTTTCCGAGTTTTCAACTACACCTTCTTTTATAAAAAAACTCCTAATCTAGTGGGACCAGGCCGGAAATGCCCTTGATACGTATTGAAGGGCTTCATACCCGAGAATTTCCCGAATCTTACTTACTTTTATACGGACTTGCCTAACTGCCCGCAGACTGATTTTCTTCTCCTGCAACAAGCCAAGACTTGGTTTTGGTTCTAGGTAACCCCTAGAAGCCCAACAGTTTGCCATATTCTTTTTCAAAAGCAGTTGCTATCCTTTGCTACCTCAAATCCCGTGGTGGGAGCGTCTCCTTTAGCTTTAGGTTGATTCTTTCGGGTAAAAGAACAGGCAAGGCCTTTCAAGAAAGTTAAGCTAGGCTCTTTTTTTTCTTTCTTTGACCGCATCATCCGATTAAGAAAAGAAGCGGAAACTCATTCAAGAACAACACAACATCTTATATCTGATAAGGTCAATCAATTACACAATGTTGTTGGGGACTACACGAGCTCATCAGTCAAGTGCAGGACGAGCCTTGTCTGCGAAACTGAGTGCTTTTTCCTAGTGACCTTGTTTTGCTTTCTTTTGGCGAAGTTTCTTGCGCTAGAAGAGAAGAATTCCTCCTCCTGGCCCGACTGGGATTGCTTCCTTCCCTAACCTGACTATTGATTTTTGAACCTTCAAATCGCAGGAAGTCGGCTAACCAAGAGCCACGGGAATCTTTTGTCCTTTCATCTCATCCAGACTTCCCTTTTAACGATCGAATCAGCTCCTTATTGAACTTTGTCCTCAAGTGGGGCTGATTCTTCCCGGGGGTCAGAACTTACCCTGGTTTGGAGTGAGAGGGGGCAAAGCCTTTTTTAAACCATTAGCGGGAGCGCAGTCTTCCTTCATTGATTTCACAACTGTCCTACCAACCCCAACCTCAAGATAGCTTATTCTCGAAGTCAGCAGCAAAGAAGAAAGAAGTCATGTCATTTTTTCATTAATGCTGTCGGGAAGATACCCCTGTACCTGTACTGTAGACGTAGAATTTATAATGTCAATGGTGGCAACCCGGCCAAAAGAAGGGAAGAAGTCTATTTCTGGGGTAGGAAATCCAATTCTAATTAATTAGTAGTCAATCCTCTTTTGCGAAATAAAAGTCTATTTTCCCCTCTCATCTTAAAAAGAATCAATGAATGTCGTCTTTCAAAATCAGTCATAGTCTTATGGAAAGCTAGGACTTTTCCAGCTACCCATCCCTTTTAAAGAGGACTAAGTTCTATAAATCAAAGATTCAGGGAAAGAAGTCCTTCAGTACTCTGTTGAAACGTCTATTTCTGAGAACTCAAGATGCTATTCTAGGCGGTATCTTTCTTCTGTTATGACACGAGCCAGTGCAAGGAAGTGCTTTCTAGCAGCCCTGGCCCCCTAGAGAAATGATTCTGCTGGCCTGATTGAACTGTCTTACTCGCCGGCTGGCTTGATTTAGGTTACTTACTTTCAAAACCCCTTACTGCTTACTCGCTTATTTACCTAAGAGATAGCTTGAAAGGGGGACAAGGCAGGATGTGTAGGGGAAAGCCCAATCGCTGGAATGGAAATTGATGTAAGCAAACTAGGAACTACTGCTACTCCCACTATTGGTACTGCTACGGAGGCTAAAGCTGATACGAAGACTGATACACGCTTAGAATGTAAATATCCGCAATCCCTCTACTTGAAGTTGAGTAATTTTATCCCTCGCCTGCTCCTATCCTATTTATACTCTTTCGGAAAATGGCACTTCAGCATGGAACTACCACTCGATGGCCTGAACCAACAGGGAAGGAAACTGAATGTGAAGCTCCCTAAATCTCGCACTCAATCATCGCAAGCGAACTCCCAAGGGATGGGGGGCACTCCCAACAAAAGGAACTCCCCTCCTCACTGGCTTAACAAGGGATGGAATTACTTAATAATAATAAGTAGAGGACTGTAAATACACGCTTACATAATGGAAGGAAAGCGAGTTAACGAGCTTTGGCTATCACAATGCCTTAGACACGCTATCAAAAGCGCTTATACAAGGCATTTCAAAAGGGTGGGCAGGCGAAGACCGACATGCACAATTGATTCCAGGGGTAGGTGGCACGGCAAGAGAGAAAGAGATGCCCAAAATCCCTACTATCCTACAATGCCTACTAGGAAAAAAAGTGTACCCATTTTCTATTCCCCTTTCCCTAGCTGGCTTTCTTATCAATTAGATTTGCTGAACATTCATTCAAGAAGAGAAGAATGTCATCCTTCTCTTTTTAGTTGAGTTAGTCGAGCTACTTCATCCCTCCTGAAGAAGTACTTAAACTTTTCATACCCCCATGTAAATAAATATGAAACTTTCCCTTTCACACACGGAGGCCAAAGGGAAAAAAGAACTCAAACCCTTCCAACTTCCACCACTGGCCGAGATCGACATACAACAAAACTTCCACAGGCTGAAATCGAAGGGAACTCAAACCTCAGGTCAAGCTTGATAGTGGGGTCATCAGGTCAGATGGGAAATCGTTAGGTCCTAAGGTAAATCAATCTTTAGGGCGATCTATTCTCTTTTTATATTCATATTACTAACCTTTCCCTCTTTTTTTTGGCTTACAAGATAGAGCTACTGCTGGCCCAGGCTCGTAAGGAATGACACTCACTGGCAATTAGCACTGAAAATACATAAATAGAAAGCGGAGAAATAGACTCGAACTAATGGACAGATGACCGAGAAAGACAGCAGGCCAGGGATCGACCAATAAGCGGGTGGACAGGAGGACATATTTCTAGTTACAGACATCTGACCGCTATTGAATAACATAAAGTCATTGAAATAGGCGCTTAGTCAGCCTGATGGATTGCTTTGGCTATTAGAGGAGGCCCTAATCTTCTTTCAGTTTATGGTGCGACATTCCCCTATCTCAAAATCCAACCGATTACTGGATCTTGGACTTTCCATCAAGATCTACACTCCAACCCGAATTGCCTCGTCACGGCAGTTGCTCGTGATTCTGCATCTCTGTAA